GATGGAAATAAAGAAAATTCGAATTTAGAATTTTTCAAAATAAAAAAAAAAGAGGATCATTAAAAAAATTAATACATAAGACAAATACAAGAACAGATAAGAAGAGATGCGACTTCCACCTATATATTTTGTTACTTCTCCTACCACGAAACTTGTAATACCTACTCCATTTGTAATTCCATCGATGATTCGTTTATCAAAAAAATTAGTTTGTTTTGCTACTGTTCTTATACTTTCAGTTAAAGATGCTTTAAAAAACGAATCTATGTAACCACGATTATATGACCAATTATATACAAAATTTATTAGTTTTTCCCAACGAATTCTTTTAGAACTCCATTTTTTAAATGAATTAAGTAGGGTTAAATTTAATAAAGATGAATAAAAAGGCTTATATAAACAGTATGCTATAAATATTCCAAAAAAAGCTATACTGACTGAAAAAGTTGCATTTATAAAAAATTCATACCAATCCACAAAATTTTTTGAATTTTTATGCAAAAGGTTTATCGACGGCGTTAATAATTTTGATAATATATCAAAGTCTATTCCTTCTTGATTGAAAGGAATTCCTATGGCTCCAATAAAAAAAGTAAATAAAAGCAATACAAGCATAGGAAATAGAATAGTATTGTCTGATTCGTGGGGATAATAGAAAGTTCTTGTATTAATCCCAAAATTTTCAACAGTAATAAAAGTTTGATTTATTACATTATTACTAATTTTATATGTTTTCTTGCAAAAAAAATAAGCTCTTTTCGTATTATTCATTGTTAATAATGGTACTAACTCAAAATTTCTATTAAGTTTTTTTTCTTCTTCTTTACCCCATAAAGAGATTGAATATAAGGAGCTACTTTTTTTTCCACTGTAATTTATAAAATAAGTGTTTAAATGTCCTTCAAAAGTAAGTAAATAAATCCGAAACATATAAAATGCGGTTAATCCGGCTGTTGAACAAGCTATTATTGCAAAAATTGGGGAAAACAACAAACTATCATTAAGAATTTCATCTTTAGACCAAAAACAAGCAAGGGGGGGAATACCACAAAGAGAAAGTGTTCCTACTAAAAAGGCTGTTTTTGTAATCGGCACATGTTTTGTCAAACCACCCATAAGAAGCATATTCTGACTTTTATCGGGAGAATATCCAACTATAGCTTCCATTGAATGAATAATGGATCCAGATCCTAAAAACAACAAAGCTTTCGAATAAGCATGAGTAATCAAATGAAATAAAGCGGATCGATAAGACCCCATACCTAGAGCTAACATCATATAACCCAGTTGAGACATTGTAGAATAGGCTAAACCTCTCTTAATGTCTTTTTGAGCAAGAGCTAAAGTGGCTCCTAAGAGTACTGTTATTATACCTATCAAAGATATTATATACATTATAGAAGGGATAACTATAAAAAGAGGAAGAAGACGAGCTACAAGAAAAATTCCCGCCGCTACCATAGTAGCAGCATGTATAAGAGCCGAAATAGGAGTAGGGCCCTCCATGGCATCAGGTAACCATACATGAAGAGGAAATTGTGCGGATTTAGCAATAGGACCCACAAATAAGAGAAATGCACACAAAGTAAGGAATGAGATATTTACTCTATTATTTAAAATTAAATTATTGAATATTTCGAACAAATCCTGAAATTCGAAACTGCCTGTTAGCCAATAAAGACCTAAAATTCCTAATAATAAACCAAAATCCCCTACACGATTAGTTACAAAAGCTTTTTGACAAGCATTCGCTGCAACGGGTCGTGTGAACCAAAAACCTATTAATAAATAGGAACACATTCCAACTAATTCCCAAAAAAAATAAACTTGGATCAAATTAGAACTAGTAACTAATCCTAACATTGAAGTATTAAAAAAACCCATATAAGCAAAAAACCGCAGATATCCTTGATCATGAGACATATAATTGTCACTATAAATAAGAACCAGAATTCCAACAGTTGTAATTAATATTGACATAATAGAAGTAAGTGGATCAATAAAGTAACCGAACTCAAAAGAAAATTCATTATTTATGGTCCAAGACCATACATTTTGATGAATGCAACTTATAAAAATTTGTTGAATAGATAGATAGAGTGAAAAGATCATAACTATACTTAACAAAAAAATACTCAGAAAAGTCCACATACGTCGAAGGTTTTTTGTTGCGGTCGGAAAAAGTGGAAGTCCAACTCCTAGTAAAATAGGTACTGGAAGTGGAATGAAAGGGATGATCCACGAATATTGATATGTATGTTCCATAAAATAAAAAACCTTTTTATTTTATTCTTAAATTTTTATTTCTTATTCACTGGTTTGTATATATATATATATATTTTTTTTTTTTTTTTTTCAAAGGGGACAATAAAAAAGCACGCGATTTCAAACCTAAATATAAATTTTTTGAATTAGTATAATCCTTAAGAAATCTTTGAAAATATATTATATATATATATTAAAATATTAAAATCAAAAAATTAGAAGTGATTAAAGAATATTACTAAGTTACTGCAAAAAAATTATTTGTATTTTTTTATTACTACTAAATAAAAACTACTAAATAAAATTGTTATTTTATGCATATACAGAAAAAGTTAATTATAATTCCGTATTACAAAGATTTACACGACAAAAAAATACTTAATATTAATTATATAATAAAAAACAAAAAACTTTACATAAAAAAATTAGTTGAGTTTTATTATTTAAAATTATTAAGGAATTAATTTTAATTATGGAATTTAGTGATTGTCTTCCAGTACACTAAGTTATCTTTTTTTTATTTGCAATAAAGATTATTCTAATCGATATTTTTTTTACATATTTACATATGAAGTGAAGAAATTTTATAATTTTTTTTTTTTTTTTTTATTATAATATAATCTATCAGTATAGATTAATTAAATGAGCACTCTCGTACGGATTTCAAACGTTAAATAAAATAAAATTTTACTAACCCAATAAAAAAAAAAGTTGGGTTTTAAACTTTTGAATTTCTTTTTTGTTTTGAAAATAATATATAATAAAATGTGAAAGAAAAAATAACTCGATACGGAGTACAAAAGAATAAAATAATAAATGTCTTTGACATCCAATTATACCGCTGAAAAACTTTTTTCATTTTTGAATGGCAGTTCCAAAAAAACGTACTTCTATCTCGAAAAAGCGTATTCGTAAAAAAATGTGGAAAAGGAAGGGATATTGGACATCGTTGAAAGCTTTTTCGTTAGGGAAATCCCTTTCTACAGGTAATTCAAAAAGTTTTTTTGTACAACAAAATAAATAAAAAAAACTAGAATAATTAGAATTAGCCTAACTTAAAATTTTTTTTTTTTTTTTTTAGAATACATATAAAAAATAGGAACCAAAAAAGAAAAAAAGGGGGGTTCTTATTTTCCCCATCACCAACTTGATGCAATAATAAATAAAGATCTTGTATTTACTCGTTAAGAGTAAATACAAGATCTTTAAGCGAAATAAATTAGTTCTTCAATTTAATTAATTTAAGTTAAAAATTTTAAACTTTTTTATAAAAGGCATCTATCCATAATTAAGTGAATAAAGGCATCTATCCATAATTAAGTGAATATTAGATAATAATAATAACTAATAATATATGATATTATTTTGAAGTGATCAAAAAATCTTATGTTTGTACAATATAAAAAGATGCATAAAAATATATTTTTTTATAATTATTATTATTTTTTTTTTTTTTCTCTCGAGCAATTAGGCAAATCTGATTTTATTTAAAATTTCTAAGGATTTTGGAGAAGTTTTCATTTTTAGAAAAATCAATTTTAAATAATATAAATGAAAAAAAAAAAAAAAAATGATAAAGAGCATTTGCCTTTTTATTTTTGGGGGTTTAGTTTAAGTCCCAACTACTTTTAATCTAGTTAAATTTTTTATTGTATTCTAGAAAAAAAAAATATAAAGTCCAAAAAGTGAATTAAAATAATTTAAACTAACTCAGATAAAAAAAAATATTAATTGAATTAAAGCCCCAAATACCTATTTAAACACGTTTTTATTAATGAAATCAATTATAAATTCCATTGAATTGGCTTCTTTATTTAAATTTTAATCTCGACGATTAAATAAAAATTTGTTAGTATTGTTTTGAACAAGTTGCCGCTATGGTGAAATTGGTAGACACGCTGCTCTTAGGAAGCAGTGCTATAGCATCTCGGTTCGAGTCCGAGTAGCGGCATAAGATCTTATAAAAGAGATATTATAAGCTTTATAATAAAACTAATACCCGACCTTTTTTATAAAATAGGGTAAAACCTAGTATTAATTTATTAATTTTTAACAAATTTTTTATGATTTTTTCAATTTTAGAGCACATATTAACTCATATATCTTTTTCAGTCGTTTCAATTGTATTGACGATTTATTTTTTAACTTTATTAGTTAATTTAGATGAAATCATAGGATTTTTTGATTCATCAGATAAAGGAATTGTAATTACGTTTTTTGGTATAACAGGATTATTATTCACTCGTTGGATTTATTCAGGACATTTTCCATTAAGTAATTTATATGAATCATTAATTTTTCTTTCATGGGCTTTTTCAATTATTCATATGGTTTCCTATTTAAAAAAAAAAAAAAAAAAGAACCTAAACGCAATAACTGCGCCAAGTGCTCTTTTTATTCAAGGTTTTGCTACTTCAGGTCTTTTAAACAAAATGCCTCAGTCTGAAATATTAGTACCAGCTCTCCAGTCCCAGTGGTTAATGATGCACGTAAGTATGATGATATTAGGCTATGGCGCTCTGTTATGCGGATCATTATTATCAATAGCTCTTCTAGTCATTACATTTCACAAAGTTGGCCCTACTTTTTGGAAAAAGAATATTAAAAAAAATAATTTATTAAATGAATTATTTTCTTTTGATGTACTTTACTACATAAATGAAAGAAATTCTATTTTACTACAACAAAACATAAATTTTAGTTTTTCTAGAAATTATTATAGGTATCAATTGATTGAACAATTAGATTATTGGAGTTTTCGTATTATTAGTCTTGGATTTATTTTTTTAACCGTCGGCATTCTTTCGGGAGCTGTATGGGCTAATGAGACATGGGGTTCATATTGGAATTGGGATCCAAAAGAAACTTGGGCATTTATAACTTGGACCATATTCGCAATTTATTTACATATTAAAACAAATAGGAATGTTAGGGGTATAAATTCTGCAATTGTGGCTTCGATAGGCTTTCTTTTAATTTGGATATGCTATTTTGGCGTCAATCTTTTAGGAATAGGTTTACATAGTTATGGTTCATTTACATCTAATTAAATAAAAAATTAACCAAAAAATAAAGGAATCCAAATAAAAAAGAATAGCATCTATATATAACTTCATACAAGTTAAGAAATCTAATTTAGTTTTACTAATCTAATTTAGTTTTACTAATTTAGTTTTAGTAGTAAATCATCAAAAACCTTTTGAATCAAGTAGTACACTGATTCAAAAGGTTCTCACAATACAAAGACCAAAGACTTCTGATTACAATTAAATTTAATGCTTTTTTTAATTTCCTGAAAACTATCCATAAAAATAATTAGATAAAATGGATTCGACCTTGTCACTTGCTAATGAGAGCACAAAATCCGGATAAATCCCAATACCAATTATGGGTAGAAGAATAGAGATTGAAAGAAATAACTCCCGGGGTCCAGAATCAAAAAAAGAAAAGTTTTTGACATTAATTAACTTGTATCCATAGAACATTTGGCGTGACATAGATAATAAATATATAGGAGTTAATATCATTCCAATTGCCATTACAAAAATAATTAAAATTTTTGAAATTAAGAAATATTTTTGGCTGGTAATTATTCCAAAAAAAACTATTAATTCTGCAACAAAACCACTCATGCCCGGTAATGCAAGGGAAGCCATCGATAAGATAGTGAACATTGTAAATATCTTTGGAATGTAGATAGCCATTCCACCCATTTCATCAAGATAAACAAGCCGAATTCTATCATAACTAGTTCCTGCCAAGAAAAAAAGTGCAGCGCCAATAAATCCATGAGATATTATTTGTAAAATAGCCCCATTAAGTCCAGGATCCGTTATAGAACTAATACCTATAATTATAAAACCCATATGAGATACGGAAGAATAGGCTATTCTCTTTTTTAAATTACGTTGACCGGGAGATGTTGAAGCTGCATAAATTATTTGGATTGTACCAACTACCATCAACCAAGGAGAAAACATAGAATGAGCGTGAGGTAACAATTCCATATTGATTCGAACCAACCCATATGCTCCCATTTTTAATAAGATTCCAGCGAGAAGCATACAGGTACTGTAATGTGCCTCGCCGTGGGTGTCAGGTAACCAAGTATGTAAAGGTATAATCGGTGATTTGACGGCAAAAGCAATAAGAAATCCAATATAAAATAGTATTTCGAGTGTGACAGGATAGGATTGATTCGCTAATATTTCTAAATTTAATGTTGGTTCGTTCGAACCATATAAACTTATACCTAAAACTCCTATTAATAAAAAAATAGAACTTCCTGCAGTGTATAAAATAAATTTTGTAGCTGAATATAGACGTTTCTTTCCACCCCACATGGATAAAAGTAGATAAACGGGAATTAATTCTAATTCCCACATGATGAAAAAAAGTAAAAGATCCCGAGAAGAAAATGATCCTATTTGACCGCTGTACATTGCTAACATCAGGAAATGGAATAATCGGGAATCCCGAGTAACAGGAAAAGCTGCTAAAGTAGCTAAAGTAGTAATAAATCCCGTCAGTAAAATCGTTCCTATAGAAAGTCCATCTATTCCCACTCTCCAGTAAAAATCAAAAAAATTTATCCATTTATAACCTTCGGACATTTGAATTAATGGATCGTCCATTTTATAATTATAACAAAAAGCGTAGGTCGTTATAAGAAGTTCTAAGATACAAATGCATATAGTATACCATTTATTTACTTTATTTCCCCTATGCGGGAGAAATAACATTAACGAACCAGCAGATATTGGAAAAACAACAATTATTGTTAACCAAGGAAAATCATTCGTGGTAAAGACAAGATACACCAGGTCCAAAGAACGCGTACTCAAAAAAAAAAAAAATATATATATAATTTAACTTTTTTTGAGTACGAGTACTTGTCAATAAAAAAAAAATGTATTCTAAATTTATTCAAATGAGGTTTTCGGTAACGTATCAATAAGCTAGACCCATACTTCGAGTTGTTTCATGCCATAAATAAACTCGAACGCTCAAAAAATCCGTTGGACAGGCCGATTCACATCTCTTACAACCAACACAGTCCTCGGTTCTTGGCGCGGAAGCTATTTGCTTAGCTTTACATCCATCCCAAGGTATCATTTCTAATACGTCTGTAGGGCATGCTCGGACACATTGAGTACATCCTATACAGGTATCATAAATTTTTACTGAATGTGACATAGGATCTATAGTTTTTTTTTAATGTCATAAATTTTCAATCTAGTAAACTTATAACTGAATGATATATTAAAATACTAGATGAATCAATGATTTCCTTTAATAGAATTTTTGTACTGAATTCTGGCTCAATTGATTAAAAAATGGGGCTAAAATACTTTGATTTCGTAGATTTTCACAAATATAATCTAGTAAATAATAACCTATTATATATATATATATGCAAATTTAAATCTATAATTTTTTTATTTATTCTACTTATTTAATAAGGTCGATTGATTGATGCGAGTTGATTTTCTATTACGATAAATTGACGAGACTATAGCTAATCCAATAGCTGCTTCAGCGGCTGCAATTGCTATAACAAAAATGCAGAAAATATCCCCTTTTAGTTGGGAATTATCAAAAAAATCAGAAAATGTTACGAAATTCATATTAACTGCATTGAGTATAAGTTCAAGACACATAAGAGCCCTAACCATATTTCGACTAGTGATCAATCCATAAAGACCAATCAAAAATAAATAGGCACTCAAAACAAGTACATGTTCGAGTATCATTCAACAACTCCTTATCAATTTTGATTCATTTCAATATGAATAATAATTCACCGTATTCAATTAACTAGAATATAACAAAAAAGTACGAATAAAAACTATATTAGGTAAAAAAAAAAAAAAATAAAATTTATATTTAAAATATGAAATAGTGAAATAGTATTCAATCAAATTTAATTGAATGAACGAAAAAAGACTATCATAATATACACAACGTTTTCTTTGGTATTTACTAATTAGAACGACTAATTAGAACGTTTTTTATTGACGAGCCACAGAAATTGCACCTATCAAAGCAACTAAAAGAATTATTGAAATGAGTTCAAATGGAAGAAAAAAATCTGTTGATAAATGAATTCCTATTTGTTGACTATTACTTATTAAATCTTGCTCTAGAATCTGGTTTAATCTTGTAGTCCAAATAACCCCGTACCATGACGTATCTAGAATAGTAGAAATTAATGAAAAAAGAATAGTTGTACAAACCAACGAAGTAATCCCATTCCCAACGGTCCACAGATTTAAATCTGTGGAATATTCTGAATCATTCATGAACATCACAGCAAATATGATTAAAACATTTATGGCCCCCACGTAAATAAGGAGTTGTGCCGCAGCTACAAAATGGGAATTTGATAGAATATACAATAAAGATATACAAACAAGAACAAATCCTAAGGAAAAGGCTGAAAATATTGGGTTGGGAAGTAATACCACTCCCAGCCCTCCTACTAGAATACCGGATCCCAGAAAAACTAAAAGAAAATCATGTATTGGTCCAGGCAAATCCATTATATTATTAAAATAAGAAAAAATCGAAATCCTTTTCATGACCTTATTAATTTAACCGGGGAATTTATTTTTAATATGTTTCTAATAGAGTTAAATTAGAATCTAATGTATATGAATTTATGTAGATACAATTATTAGACAGTTTTGCTTTTTAGGCTAAAATTTATTTTCAAATTTATTTTCAACATATCTATTTCAAGAAAGTAATTACGAATATATTATATTAAAAGAATGAGCCTTAATATTATTATATAAATAAAATAAAAGTTTTTAATTTAATTCTTTATATAATTCAAAAATTTTGAATTCGTTTTTTAATAAACTTAATGGGTTTACCCTTTTTTTGTTTGAGGTGAATTCAAAATTGTTCGAATAGTGTAATCGTCAATTACTGACATTGGTAAACGACCCAAAGCTATTTGATTATAATTCAATTCGTGACGATCATAAGTTGAAAATTCATATTCTTCAGTCATTGACAAACAATTTGTTGGACAATATTCAACACAATTACCACAAAATATACAAATTCCAAAATCAATACTGTAATTAAGCAATCGTTTTTTTCGAATATGAGTTTCCAATTTCCAATCAACAACAGGCAGATCTATAGGACATACTCGAACACATACTTCACAAGCAATGCATTTATCAAATTCAAAATGGATTCGCCCGCGGAAACGTTCCGAGGTTATTAATTTTTCATAGGGATATTGAATAGTTACAGGTAAACGATTTGTGTGGGATAAGGTAATCATGAAACCTTGACCAATATACCTTGCAGCTCGTAGGGTTTGTTGACCATAATTCATGAACCCGGTTATCATAGGAAGCATATTGTAATTATCTATGAATAATTTTATCTTTGTTTCTTTCTCTTGTTTAAACCAAGTAATGAATATGTTGTATTCATTTTCAATTTAGAGTGAAAAGAGTTGGAAAGAAGTTGTTAATAATAGATTACCAAGGGAAATAGGTAAAAGAAATTTCCATCCAAGATTTAATAGTTGATCCATTCTTAGCCTAGGTAAAGTCCATCTTGTTGCGATAGAAATGAACAAGAACAAATAAGTTTTAGCTAATGTAATAAAGATACCGATTGTTGTTCCAAAAATTTGATCCCCTTCAAATAGCTCCAGAATAGATATATACGGAATAGAAATATTCCAACCGCCTAAGTATAGAACTGTTACAAATAATGAGGAAATTAATAGATTTAGATAAGAAGCAACGTAAAATAAACCAAATTTTATACCTGAATATTCAGTTTGATAACCCGCTATTAATTCTTCTTCCGCTTCTGGTAAATCAAAGGGTAACCTCTCGCATTCTGCTAGGGAAGAAATTAGAAAAATGATAAAACCTATAGGTTGACGCCACAAATTCCATCCCCAAAAACCATATTTTGATTGTGCCTCAACTATATCAACTGTACTTAAACTGTTAGATAATCCTAGTCGGTGATAACATTACTATTCTCATCGCTATTACAAAACCGTACGTGAGGTATTCGCCTCATACGGCTCCTCGGGGGCCATAAATGAATCTAAGGACCATATTAGTATTATTTAGATGGATATGATGTGTTCTAAAATAGATTAAATCTAAATATATCTGGGGTCCCGAATTATACCAATGGAATTCTGTCTGCTCAAATTATAATAATAAAAAAAAGCGCTTCGGAATTCATCTCATCCTTTACAAATTTTAATTTATATTTGTTGAGTAATAACTGAATCCTTTAATAAAATACTCCTTGTAAAAAAATAGGTATTTAAGCCCATCGTGGTTTTCAATTACGAAAAAGAATTAGACATCCTATTAGTTTATTATTCATGACATAAATTCTATTTTATTTTCGAAATATATGAAAAAAATATCCTTGTTTCGTTCCTATTCTTCTTTCTTTTTTATAAAAAAAGTTGGTGGACTTAAAAAATAAAGGATTATTTCGTTTCTGATAGTCATTACATTTATCGGTGGATAGGAGCATACTCTGAATCGGAATCTTGGGGAGTACTGTCTAATCATTTCTACTAATTTCAAGCCCCAATTAACCTTCTTTTTTTTTTTATCTTATGTTATGCATAAATATCCTTTTCAATTCGCTTAATCTCTATTACAAATTCTTTGTGTATTTTGGTGTTTCTAACCATCCACTCGCTTTTACCTAATTGCCGCTCACTTTGTAATAAATCTATGTTAATCTATATAACTGCTAGTGAAAACGCCATATGGTTAATATTTTTAACCCGCTTCAAGCCAGGATGACTAATCAACCAACCTTGGGGTAAAGTTATTATTACGCTTATGTTTATTTCCGTTTAACCTTTGTACCTAGGAAATGAGACTCAATTTTTATTTTTACTGCTAATTTATGAGCAGTTTTTTTTCACTCATATATAACTATCAAATTACTTTTCTTTTTATTAAGATTAACCCGAAAGATAAATATATATAGATTACGTTTTTTAACTTATTCGTCTATAAGAAACGTACATAGTAAAACGTTTATGTTTCAACGAATCGCACGTAGAGATATTGATAAAACACATAGAGTTAATGGTATTTCATAACTAATCGATTGGGCAGCAGCTCGCAGACCACCTAAAAAAGAATATTTATTATTTGATCCATATCCTGACATAAGAAGTCCAATAGGAGCAATACTTGAGATGGCAATCCATAAAAAAATACCAATATTGAGATCCGCTAAAACAAGGTGATTGCTAAAGGGAATTACTGAATAACTTAGTAAAATTGAGATAACTGCTATCGACGGTCCAATACTAAATAAAGGAGTATTGCCTCTAGATGGACGAAGATCTTCTTTGAAAAGTAGTTTTGTCCCGTCGGCTAGGGCTTGAAGAATTCCCAACGGGCCGGCGTATTCAGGTCCAATACGTTGTTGTATCCCTGCAGATATTTCTCTTTCTAACCACACAATTACTAGTACACCTGTTATGATTCCCAATACAAGAGAAAATATAGGGACAAATATCCATATGAGTCCATATACCTCTTTTAAAGATTCCAATCTAACAAAAGAATTTATAGTTTGTACTTCTGTTGCATAAATTATCATTTTAACGATCAACTTCTCCCATAATTATATCTATGCTACCGAGTATCGTCATAATATCAGCCAATTTCATTCTTTTAACTAGTTCAGGAAGAATTTGCAAATTAATAAAACCCGGTGGTCTTATTTTCAATCTCCAAGGAAAACCACTTTGATCTCCTATGAGAAAAATTCCCAATTCCCCTTTTGGAGCTTCAATTCTTACATAAAGTTCTTGTTTCGATAATTCAAAAGTAGGAGAAGGTTTTTTACTAATGAATCGATATTCAAAATCATTCCATTCTGGATTACTTTTTCTATCAAAGCCTCTGCTTTCTAAATTCTCATAGGGACCTCCCGGAAGTCCTTCTAGAGCCTGTTGAATAATTTTTATGGATTCTGTCATTTCGCTAAGTCGTACTAAATAACGAGCTAAAGAATCTCCTTGTTTTTGCCACTGAATTTCCCATTCAAATTCATCGTAAGACTCATAACGATCCACTTTACGAAGATCCCATGGTATTCCGGATGCGCGTAACATTGGTCCGGATAAACCCCAATTTATTGCTTCTTCCCCACCAATAATCCCAACTCCTTCAACCCGTTCTAAAAAAATAGGATTTCGTGTAATCAGTTTTTGATATTCAACAACCTCTGTTAAAAAATAATCACAAAAATCCAAGCATTTATCTATCCAACCGTAAGGTAAATCAGCCGCTATTCCTCCAATACGAAAAAAATTATGCATCATTCTCATACCGGTGGCAGCTTCGAATAGATCATATACAAATTCTCGCTCTCTGAAAATATAGAAAAAAGGAGTCTGTGCACCAATATCTGCCATAAAAGGGCCGAGCCATAACAGATGAGAAGCTATACGACTCAATTCCAGCATAATTACTCTTATATAGCTGGCCCTTTTAGGAACTTGAATATTTCCCAATTGTTCTGGTCCATTTACTGTTATTGCTTCTGTAAACATAGTAGCTAAATAATCCCACCGCGTTACATAAGGTAAATATTGTATAATTGCTCGGTTTTCCGCAATTTTTTCCATTCCTCTGTGTAAATAACCCAATATGGGTTCACAGTCAACAACATCCTCACCATCTAGAGTAACAATTAAGCGAAGAACACCATGCATGGATGGGTGGTGAGGTCCCATATTGACTACCATAAGATCTTTTCCTGTAACTGGTCTCTTCATAAGTTTTTCCTTGATTCATTCTGGTATGAATTAGATTGCTGAAAAATGAGTTTATCAAAAAATTAAAGATCTAAAGAATTAACTAATTCACAATTTTTTAATTTAACGAGTTTTTAATTCCCGAATATTCAACTGATTAATTAATTCTTTATAACGTACTCTATTTTTTTTTGACAAATAAGCCAGCAGTCGTTGACGTTTTCCCAGAATTTTTCGTAGACCCCTCTGAGATAAATAATCTTTTCTGTGCAATTCCAAATGTGAAGTAAGTCGTCGTATCTTATTAGTGAAACTGAATACTTGAAATTCAACGGATCCCCTGCTTTCTTCTTTTTTTTCTTGAAATGAAATGAATGTATTTTTTATCATAAAAAGAAATCCTTCCCTTTTTTATATGAATTGAAAGATATGAATTTTCCTGATCAGTAATAATAATGGTAGTTTTTTTGTACAAGGATCTGAATAAAATTATCAACTTATTAATTCTTAATTTTAGAAAAAAGTATAAATTTAGATATAAAAAAGGAGGATTCTGTTAATTTTTTTATGGATCCGCTCTGATTGGTATCTATGTCATTGATTAAATGAATCTCATGATAAAGAATTTAATAAAAAAAAATCCCGCATATTTGTGTATACAGTTGTTTTCATATACCGTAACTTATATATTATAGTAAAAAGGATCTATCATTAATGAATTTTAAATCGCGTATACATATGTATTCTTATCATACTGAAACCATTTCCGTTAGTAGTATTAAACCAATAGCGATTCATACAAGCTAAATCTTCTAATCTAAAATTGGGCCAAAGAAAGTATTTTAATTTAATTAGGTTCTTTTTCTCCTTATCAAGATCTTTATTTTTATGCAAAACTTTGGTCAAGTTTTGAACATTCTTATCAAATCTTGAATTTATATCCCTCGCATTTTTTTTTTTTAAGTTGAAACAAATTAAAATTCGAAATTCTCTACGTCTTTTAGGGGATAGAATATTTTCAGGAACAAATAAATCATAATTATTTTTGTTTCTATTTACAGTTTTGTTTTTATATTTTTTAATGTATTTTTCCAATTTTTTTTTGTATCTTTTACTTATTTTTTGTTTATTTTTATGAACCAATGAAATACCTATGGTTCTATATATAATAAGTTGTCCGTCGTTTTTTACAGACAAACGTACAGGTTCAATAATAAAAATTCCTTTTTTCATTAATTTTGCAAAAGTGAAATTCTTCTCAAGCATTAGAATGTCTAGGCTCATCTCGCCTCTTTCAATAGAAGATATCGCTATCTCATTTGGATTTTTTAGTCTAACCAAGAGACAGTATATTTTTATATTATTGAGAATTTTTTGATTAAAAAAACAATTCCATCGCAATTGAAACCGCGAATACCTTGTGAGAAAAAAATCGAGTTCCGCTTCTGTATTGCTTTTGTATTTTTTTTTATTTTTACGTTTTTTTATCTTCGACTCTGCATAATTTTCTTCAATATTTTTTTCTTGGTGTGATAGAGCCGATTCAGGATTTATTTTTTTTTCTTTATCTGATTCAAGTTCTCCTTGACCTGCCAATTCTTTTTCTTCTTTATTTAGATTATAAAATCTAAGGTATTTTTTTTCATTTGATGGTATAAAACCTTTTTTATTTCGAGTGATCTTTTTATTAACGTTTTTGTTTTCATTAAAATTTAAAAGAAGTAATTTCATTGGTATAACCCACGGGTTCTTTTTATATGTACTAGAAAATAAAAAAAATTCTGGAAAGAAAAAAAATTCAAAATTTGTTATACGACGATTTAGTATTTCTTCATTCATTCCCATCCAATCAAAAAAGTTTATTTTTTTTTTTGCAAGACTCGTCTTAGTTATTTTATCAACTCTTTCATAATTCTGAACTTTAGTCTTAATATATTTTTTTTTACTCTTGGTACCAATCCAGGGCTCCATATTTACTTTTTTTGTAAACCAAAAGTTTAGAATTCTCCAATCCAAATATTTTCTATGCCGAATTTCACCCATACCCCGAATATTATATTTTTCTAGAAAATAAGAGACTAAACAATTATCTAGAGCAATGCCTATAGACATGTCAAAATTTTTTTCTGTAGAATTAATAGATTTGTAGCAAAAAAGATTATATATATAATCTTTTTTTAAATTCTGTTTTGGAGTTAATAACGGGTCGGCCTCAAAAAACTTTGTTTTTTTGTAATTATCAACTTTTTTTTTTTCATATGAATCCTCCTTGGTTAAACTTGGATTTATAACTAGAGAGTCTTGGTTTAGTTTATTTTTCCATTTTTTGGTTACTAATCTAGCCCATGTAATCTGAGGTAAATTGTATTGATAATGACTTCGTAACCAGTTTTTCCATTGATTTACTTCGGAATTTAAAAATGTTTTATCTTTAAATTCATAATGAAAGATTCCTTGTTCTTTAAAAAAATCCTTTATTTGATTCTTAACAAAAAAGGATGTTATGCATATGTTATATTCAAGAACAGCCTTTAATTTCGAAAAGTTACTAACTTTAATTTTTGATAATTTGTAAAATACATATGCTTGTGATAAAGAGCATAGGTCATAACTAATTTTTTTTTTTTTTGATATTAAATTTTTTATAGTCGAAATAAAATAAATGGTATTTTTTTTTTTATTAATTTTTTCTCCAGCTTCTTCATTCTTGTAAATAAATTTATCAATAATTGTTTTTGTTGATTCAAAAAAAAGTTGTGTAGTAATTCTTGTAATATTAATGATACCTAGAAAAAGAGCTATAGACAGTTGTTCGATGCAAAAATAAAAAAAAAAAAAAGATTTACGAATTAATCGGGTATTTTGTCTTTTTAATGTCTGCCAAATTTTTTTTGATGACTCAATTATTTTAGAACCATAACGCGGTTTGTTACAACTATTAGTTAGGTTTTTTTTTTCTTTTGAAATTTCTTCTATTTGATTTCTGATTGTCTTTATTCTATAAATCAAATTTTTTTTTTTTTTTTCGCTGAGTGAAGATTTTGTCCACTCCGTGTATTTATTTTGAACAGATGGTTCATGAATCATCTGATTACTCATTATTGAATCTTTTTTAGTTTCATTTAATTCATTTATTTCTCTCAGGCCAAATAATGGAATTATATTTTGTTTTGAAAGGTATTTTATTTTTCCTTTTATAAAAATAAAGTTTTTTATAATCCAGTTTTTAATTTCTTTTGCGACTTTTAGGAAAATTGTTGATCTTTCTTTGAAAATCCTTAAAACCATAAAAGACTTTTTTTGTAATTTTTTGATTCTTTTTTTTAATTCTTTATAAATAGGTTCAAAAAAAGAGGGCTTTTTTTGGGCAGAACCAAACGGTAGGTCGGTTTCCATTCCCCAAACTGTTAAAAAACAAAAAGCGTTTTTTTCTACTTTGTCTTTTGTTTTTTTTATTAGAGCCTTCTGAGATGATTGAAATTTAGATTTATGCCAAGGTTTAAGATAAAAAGGAAATAGTATTTTTATCTGAATACCATCCGTTAACCAGTTTCTTGGAAATTCTGTTTCGGATAGTTGAACCCCATTATAAGTGCATTTAACATGCATTTCACGTTTCCAATCCTTTAAATCCTCGGACCACTCAGGAAATTGAAATAATAACATACGGACGCTATTTTTAATTATTATCAATAAAGGTAATATAATATATTTTCGAAGAATAGACTGAGTTACTAAGAGAGAGCCTCTTATTATTTGAGCAAATAGGAAGCTGTCCCAAGTTTCTGCAATTTCTATCCGGTTTTTTTCTTCTATTTTTGATTGTTCTTCTTCTTTTTTTTCAAAAATTTTTTTTTTCAACCTTAAATTTCTAAGGATTTTTTTTTTTAGCCCCCATATATCAAACGAAAAAAAAAAAAGTTTATCTATTCTATCAAAAAAAAGGGGGGAATGTACTTTTGCTTGAAAAAATTCCCAAATAACAGTTTTACGCCTTTGGGAACGCATGGATCCTTTAATTATCTCTCGACGAAAATCAGATTGTTGTGAATAACGGATCAAAGCCATTTCATTTTTTTGATCAGAATTTTTATTATCTTTAAGATTAGTATAAATCTCGTTATGCTCCTCTTTATCAGTATCAGTAAAAACCACGACACGTTTTGCTTTTCTTGAACGAATTCCAGGCTCCATTGGTACATTTTCTTCAGTTTCGCCTTCCAATTCTTCCAACTCACTTTTTAATTTGTATGACCAGCGAGGAACTTTTTTATTGATTTCATTGAAATCAATAAAATTTTTTATAAGAGTTTTATCTTTGCTATCCGTTATCACTACATCAAATAAAAATTTGAAAATTTTTATCTCTTCTTCTGAATTAATTTTTTCTTCTTGGGGTTCTGAAAAAAAATAAAGTTTTTTTTCTAAAGATTTTCTATTAAATTT